AGAATTCCTTTAATAGGTTTAGGAAAATTAGGGCCATACCACCCAGAAGATTTAAAATTAAACCTGTTCCTAGTAATAGTGTAGTTTCTGAGGAAAATTTTGTATTTATGTATAATTTTTTTGAGAATCCGAGAGAAGCGGAAAAGTAGAGTCCAAGATAGTAAAATAAGCTTATGACTGAACCCAAGATTAGGATAAATAAAAAGATTCAGTAACTTCTTTGCATGGCCCCGAAAACTACTACTCACTTTGAAATAAAACCTAAGAGGGGCGGAAGTCCGCCTAGGGACAGAAGTATAACTATAAGACTAAAGGCTTTGTAAGGTTCAAAGGTTATTAAATCACTTAAATTTTTAATATGGCTAAGATTTAAGTATCAAAGTCTTAAGAAAATAGATAGTGAAATCAAAATATAAATAAGAAAGTATCTTTTTATTCTTCACATTCTTTGAGATGCCGCAAATATAATTCAGCCTAAGTGGCCGATTGATGAATATGCAAGGAGTGCTCGTACTTGAGTTTGGTTTATCCCTCCAATTCCGCCAATAAGTCTCGAGGTGCTTGCTATTAGGCAAAATAGAATTATAAAGGAATATAAAATTCTGGCTTCAATAAGTGAGCTTACTAATAAGAGTGGGGCGATTTTTTGTCATGTGGCTAGGAAGAGGCAAGAAAATCAGGGGAGTCCTGCCATTACTCTAGGCAGTCAGAAATGAAATGGGAATATTCCTATTTTAATGATTAAACCTCTTATAATAATAATGAATCTAGAAATAGAAGAATTTATAATTAAATCTCAGGTGAAAGAGAGGTTGCAGCCTATGAGGCTACCAAAAATTAGTAAGCCAGAACCTAAAGCTTGGATTACAAAATATTTAACAGCTGATTCTCTTTCGGAATTTCTTTTCTGATAAACAAGAATTGGAAGGAATCCAATAAGGTTAATTTCTAGTCCAGCTCAAACCCCAAGTCAATGGGATGATGAAATAGAGAAGATGGTACCAAAAAGTGTTACAAAAATAAACATAAAACCAAAAGGAAGTCTTGAAAACATAAGAAAAAGGATGGGGCGAACCACCCAAAACAAAGTTAGCAGCCCTGTTTTACTCTAAGTTTTTTCTTATTGAGCTCAGTCGAGAGAACCTTCGTTCCACTCATGAAATAAGCCAACAATTAAAATAACTAAAAAGAAAAATACTCTAATTGATATATTAAAAGAAAATCTTGTTGTTATGCTCGCTAGTGCTGGGAAGAGGAGAACAATTTCAACATCAAAAATTAGGAAGATAATAGCTAATAAAAAAAATCGTAAAGAAAAAGGTAGTCGGGCCGATTTAATAGGGTCAAATCCACATTCAAAGGGAGAATTTTTTTCGCGGTCTCTTAAGGCACGTTTAGATAGAATTCAACCTAAAAGTATTACTACATTCGATAGGAGAATGGCAATTACGCTTGCTCAGAAAGTTCTTATCATATTATAGCACTAGAGATGCCATTATCCCATATTAATCAACATCAATGATTTCCGTTCATCCGGCGTAGTACTGCTGGACGAGTAGCGGTTATACTACAGTCTCCTAATTAACAGCTAGGTGCCGCTATTTTGGCTTTCGTTCAAGTTTAACACAAAGAAGGACTTTCACCGTCAAGTTACGGGCCGAAACCGTATGCAAATTTCTCGCTTTATGTGCGAGAGTATGACCTAAAGATCTTAAGATCTATTGTCTGAATGCAAATCAGATCTTTTATATTAAAGTATTAAGTCTAAAGGCTCTTAGAGGCATAAAGGTAAAATGCCGTAGTTAGATTAAAAGTCTAACACTTAAGTCTCAGTCATCTAAGAAAATGTAATTTGGAAAGTTAATTAAGAACCTCACCAGTAGATGCATAAATATAGGAAAAGTCATACTACGTCTACGAAGTGTCAATATCAGGCAGCTGCTTCAAAGCCAAAGTGATGCCCTGTTGAGAAATGTTGTAGTCATACTCGCATAAGGCAGACTAGAAGAAATGTTCTTCCAATTAGCACATGAAGCCCGTGGAATCCGGTTGCGACGAAAAAGCTTGATCCGTAAGCGCCGTCTGCAATAGTAAAGGATGTTTCATAATATTCCCCGGCCTGAAGGAATGTGAAATACATACCTAAGGCTACTGTTGCAATTAGGCCTTGTACACCCCCTGCATGATCTCCTTCTATAAGGCTATGGTGGGCTCAGGTTACTGTAACCCCGGATGCGAGTAAAACGCCTGTGTTTAAAAGAGGAACTTCGAAGGGGTTTAAAGGGGTAATTCCAACAGGGGGTCAGCAAGATCCAAGTTCTGGTCTTGGGGCTAATCTTCTGTGAAAATATGCTCAAAAGAAAGCAAAAAAGAAGCAGATTTCTGAGACAATAAATAAAATTATTCCTCATCGGAGTCCTTTTGAAACTTGAATTGTATGGAATCCTTGGAAAGTGGCTTCGCGAACGACGTCTCGTCACCATTGAATTATTGTTATTGAAACGAGAATTACTCCTAAGACTAAAGTTAAGTAAGAATAACCATGGAATCATCCAGCTAAGCCGGAGGTGAGAAAGAGTGCTCCTATAGATCCTGTTAGAGGTCAGGGTCTAAATTCTACTAAATGAAAAGGATTTCGTCCCATGTAAGGTAGAAAATATGTGTAAAAGTAATCCAATTAGCTGCCTAGTGCCAGCTGTAGAATAGGAAAGTATAATATATGAGAACTGGGAGGAGAAATTTTTAGAATCTAGTGGGTTGTTAAAAAATTTTAACGGGAAAAGAGAAGGTTTAAAAGAGATTTGCGGGATAAAGAGGAAAATTGTAGTTACTTCTAAAACTATATTTGAAGAGCTTTATTTTTAGAGGCTGTTAAAAATTGGAAAATGTTTGGTTTTATTTGGATTTTAATTTGCATTTCTTGGTATTAATAATTTTATAATTATATTTATAGTAATTATGTTTCTAATTAAGTATCTTATTGAAAATAAAAATCTTGCCTATTTTTGTGTTTTTTTGGGGGGGGTGTGTCCTCCCGAAAGAATTTGGATTGTAGGGAGGATTTCTGTGTTAAAATTTTAATTTTTCCTTTAATTGTATTTAAGTCTTGTTTGGCATAATTAGGCTGGGAGAAAGAAAAGTGGAAGGGAGGTAATCAAGTTCTTGTTGGGGTATAAGGCGAGGGCCGTGGTCAAAAGGAGACGAGAGGAATATATATATATATATATTCCTATATATATAAATAAATAAATAAATAAATAAATAAATAAATAAATAAATAAATAAATAAATAAATAAATAAATAAATAAATAAATAAATGATATGAATACAAATGAATAAATAGCTATGGCGATGGGAGATCTAAGTGAAATATATTTATATGGTGTAATACTCTAGCTTAGCTGCGATTTTGTTTTTACCTAAGGGCGAAAAATCGCCTCCTTAGCATCTTCAGTGCCATGCTCTGGTTATATAAGCTACTCAGGTGGGCTAGAAATATATTAGAAATTAGGTGGTTAAGTTTAAAGCTAGCAGAATGCCCAATGAATAAATTATAGCTAAAATAAAAAAGTTAAAAAATTTTATTTGGATTAGTTGGTTTCTTGCAGCGGCTTTTCTTACTGTAAAGAAAGTTCCTTGACCTCCAACGATTTCTAGCCAGCCTTGGTCAATAGATTTTATTAAGTTTGTTCCTAAAGTTATAGATATTTTTGTTAAAGGTTGAGCTGAAATTGGTGCAAGGAATCATATTGTTGAAAAGAAGAATTTTAGTTTATTTATCTTTTTAGGGAAGAAGTCGTTGTCTCAGAAGATTGCGGCTAGGAAAATTCCCGATAAGATTACTAGGATTGTTAATCTTTTATGGGCTGTAGGGAGAATAAGAGCTTGGGGATTAAATGGCAGGAAAATTCTTTGGAGGAAAAATCCGGCTATGATGGCAGCGAATCTAAGTCCTAATGTTGAAGAGTTGATATAGAAGTCTTTTTCTTGCTTGGCGTGGTAGGGGTTTCTTTTAGCATTTCTTCATAGTGAGCAGAAAGCTAGGCGGAGAGAGTAAGCCGCGGTTATTCCAGTTGCACCAAAGATAAGAATTAATATTAAGAAATTTGTTGGGTCAAATAGAGAAACTTCTAGAATGAGATCTTTCGAGTAGAATCCCCTAAGAAATGGAGCACCGCATAAAGATAGGTTGGCAATATTTATGCAGGTTGTTGTTAGCGGGGCCTGACTAAAAATTATTCCTATTATCCGGATGTCTTGTGCGTTTGATCTATTATGAATGATGGCTCCTGCACAAAGGAATAAGAGGGCTTTAAAGAGTGCGTGGGTGTAGAGATGGAATAGGGCTAGATAGGGCATTCCTATGCCAAGTCTTATTATTATGACTCCTAGCTGTCTTAAGGTAGAGAGAGCAATAATTTTTTTTAAGTCGTTTTCGTAATTAGCGCCGATTCCAGCTATTAAAAGAGTTAATACTGAGATAAATAATAGAGTTGGCTGGAAGAATCTACAGGTTTTTAAGAAAGGGAAAAATCGAATTAGAAGAAATACACCTGCTGTCACTAGGGTGGATGAGTGGACTAAGGCTGATACTGGAGTGGGGGCAGCTATGGCTGCTGGCAATCAAGCAGAGAATGGAATTTGTGCACTTTTAGTCATGGCTGCTACGAGGATGGTAAAGGCAACTCAGTAGAATAAATGAAAATCTCTTATTAAAGTGATTGTTCAATGGCCTTGAAGTACTAGGATTCCAATAGATAACAAAATTATTACGTCTCCAATTCGATTAGCTAATACTGTAAGTATTCCGGCCCCTAATGATTTTATATTTTGGTAATAAATTACTAGGGCAAATGAAACAATACCTAGGCCGTCTCAGCCCAGAAGGAGTGCTGGAAGGCTTGGGATGAAAACTAGTAAATTTATTGAAAGTACAAATAGTATAACTAATCAGGTAAATCGTTTTAGGAACGGGTCGTGGGATATATAACTAGAGGAGAATAGTATTACAGAGCCAGAAATGAAGCAGACCACATTTCTAAATCTTAGACTAATAGGGTCTAGTACAATTCTAAAGTTTATAGGGCAGGATCTAACTGTAATAATATTTCAATCAATTAGGATGCAGAGGTCTTTTATTACGAAGAAGGATGTAACAGGGAATAAAATAAGTCTATAGATAAGAAGAAAGGTTGAACTAATTGAAGAGGACAAAGACTTTAAAAACATAGGTTAAATAAGATAAAGATCTTATCTTCAGATCCACAGGCTGATATTTTGTGATAAACTAATTTAACTGAATATTATAGCCAAGCAAATACTAGTTCACTTTTTATAATTAAGAGGTTTGCTGGGAGTCAGTGTAGGAGTAGAAGAGAATATCCTAAAGTTGAAAATCTTGTAAAGGGCTTGGAATATTTAGGATTTCCGCCATGCTGGCTGCAAGTAAATAAATATATTCTGTATAGCGCTGATAAAAATCTTATTGCGGCCAATGAGTAAAGATAGTAACTAGAGCTAAAGAGGGTAGCTGGAAAAATTATAATTTCTCCTAGTAAATTAATACTTGGCGGTGCTGCTATATTGATAACAGAAAATAGAAACCATCAAAGAGTTAGGGCAGGCAAGAGTATTAATATTCCTTTAGCTAAGAATAATCTTCGGCTATGACTTTTTTCATAGGTATAGTTAGCTAGGGCAAAGAGAGCAGAAGAGCAGAATCCATGTGAAATTATTAAAACTAATGCTCCGCTTCATCCTCAAGAAGTGTTAGAAAATGCACCTGCCAATATAAGTGACATGTGTCCTACGGAGGAGTAGGCAATTAAAGATTTTAAGTCAATTTGACGGAAACAAATGATGCTAGTTACAACACCACCTCATAGTGCTAAGGAAAAAATAAAAACGGAGGATTCTGAGTAGAAAAAATTAAAATATTGATAACTACGTAAAATTCCATAGCCTCCGAGTTTTAGAAGAATTGCCGCTAGAACTATTGATCCTGCTACTGGAGCTTCAACGTGGGCTTTAGGCAGTCATAGGTGCACAGTAAATATAGGCAGTTTAACTAGAAAAGCGAGAAAAACGACTACAGTTAAAGAGTTCCAGGCCCAGGAAAAATCTCTTTTTATTGGTATAGACCGCAAGCTGGAGTTTATTATAATATTTGAGGATAGCATTTCTTGTATTCCTCAAATAATTATTAATAGAAGGGGTAAAGATGCTGCAACGGTATAGATTATTATATATATACCGGCTTGGAGGCGTTCAGGCTGGTATCCTCAGCCTAAAATAAGTATAAGAGTGGGAATTAAGGATGCTTCAAAGAAGAAGTAAAAATGGATTATACTTGTTATAGAAAAAGCAATAATTAGTACAAGAGTGAGAAGAATTAAGAATTTAGAAAAAAGGTCATCTTTATTTTTATTGATCTTTACACTACCTTGACTTGCTAATATTATTATTAAAGAGATTCAAAGAGTAAGGGAAATAAGTAATGATGATATTGAGTCTTGCGTCATATAAGTATTAATCTGCTCATAACCTCAGAACGGGTTAAAAAGGTGAAGGAAAGAGATCAAACTAATCAAGGACAAAGCTCAGATTTTTTTAAATCAAGTAAAGGTTTTAGAAGAAAGACTAATAGTTGTTACTATGAGAAGAATGCCTAGCATTTTTGACAGGAAAATCTAGAAACGTAGTCATTTCCTTGTGTTCGGATTATTGAAACAAGAATAGATAATCCCAGGCTAGCTTCGCAGGCACCTAAAGTAATTAGAATAAGGGCTATTTCTCCATTAAAAGAAATATTATTAGAAAAAGCAAATAATATAATGAATACATTTATTGTGGCGGCTTCTAGCCTTAAAAGAACTCTTAAAAGGTGCTTATATTGTAATGATAAAGCAATTAGTGCTATAATAAATCCTAGCGTCCTTGCTAAAATTAAAGGGTATGTTCTCATATCTTTGTGACAGTAGCTTAAGATAAAAGCATTGGTCTTGTAAGTCAAAGATGGGCAATAAAGCCCCTGTTGCTAGGAAGCTATTAAGTGAGTCGAACACTTGAAATTTGTTTTCAAGACAAATTAACCCCCAGGGTGAACAGCTGTTTATATACTTAATAGTCTAAAAGATTATCTCATATTATTTGAGTTAGTGGGTTAATAATGAAATAAGAAAAGTACAGGACTGTGAAAATTTGGCCAATTCCCTCATATGGGGATTCTACTGGGCAGCTCCCGATTCAAGTTAAAATGAAAAAAAAGCCTACGAATGTTCAAAATAATACTTGATTTAAAGGGTAGAAGGATAGTGACCGGAATTTTCCTTGGTGGGTTAGTGGTAAAATAAATAGAATAGCTACCGCTGCTACTAGAGCAATAACACCACCAAGCTTGTTGGGAATGGATCGAAGAATCGCGTAGGCGAATAGGAAATATCATTCTGGCTGAATATGAACTGGGGTGACCAGGGGGTTTGCTGGAATGAAGTTTTCAGGATCGGTAAGGAGTTGCGGGGAGAAGAGAACTAAAACAGAAAGAAGAAATAGTAAAACAATAAATCCTACTAAGTCTTTGAATCTGTAGTATGAGTGAAAGGGAATCTTTTCGCCGTCCCTATTTAGGCCTAGAGGGTTGTTAGATCCGGTTTCGTGAAGGAAAAGTAGATGTAGGAGCGTAAGGCCTAGGATGGCAAAAGGGAGGAGGAAATGAAGGGCGAAGAATCGAGTAAGGGTGGCGTTGTCTACTGCAAAGCCTCCTCAAACTCATTCTACTAGTATTTTGCCTAGGTATGGGACGGCAGAGAGGAGATTAGTAATTACGGTTGCCCCTCAGAATGATATTTGCCCCCAAGGAAGGACATATCCAAGGAAAGCTGTTCCCATAGTAAGGAAGAGGAGAATTACGCCGATGTTTCATGTATGCTGATAAAGGTAGGAGCCGTAATATATACCTCGGCCAATGTGGAAATAAATGCAGATGAAGAATCAGGATGCTCCATTAGCGTGTAGTGAGCGAAGTAGTCAGCCATAGCTAACATCTCGAGTAATATGAACTACAGAACTAAAGGCTAAGTCAATATGGGCTGTATAGTGTATAGCTAGGAATAGGCCTGTGATGATTTGAATTCCTAAACAAAGGCCTAAAAGAGAGCCGAAGTTTCATCAAACTGAAAGGTTTGATGGGGCGGGAAGATCAATTAGTGCGCCATTTACTATTTTTAGTACTGGGTGAATTTTTCGGATAGGTCTACGCATAGAAGAATAAATTATATTTTAATTGAATGGGCGTAAAGAGGAGTGCTGATAGTAGCAAATTTTTACAACAACGACTAGATTAATTAGAAGGATGATGCCTAAAGCAATTAAAATGAATGCTGAGTGATCTGAAATTAATTGAGTTCCGTAGCTTTTAAGATTTTTTCTTGAGGCAAACTCGTGGAGGTAGTCTAGTCTTCTAAGGTCTGCGAAGGGGTAAAAATATAAGGCTCCTATTAAAAGAATGGATATAAGAAGAAAAAACATTAGAGGGCCCATACCTCTAAATAATATGTTTGGGGATAGGGCAGCGACATATGCGAATATTACTAAAAGGCCACCGACATAGATTAAAAAAAGAATGTAGCCGTACCAGGCTGATAGAGTTGCAGCGGTTAGGCTACAGAGTAGTAGAGTTGAGATTATGATACAGAGACCTAGGCTTAGGGGCTGTGCTATTAAGGGGAATAGAAATATTCTAGAAATTCTGATTCTTGTGAGAATTAGGCCTGTCATTAGGTCGAGGCGCAGGGTTATATACCTGATCTTTAGCTTCCAATGCTAAAATTTTAGTTAAACTACGACCTCGTGGTTTGAATTAATAAGCGAGATAAATTAATCTGAAAATCAGGAGTAGGAAGGAGAGGGCAGCGGGCAAGAATCCTTTCCATGTGAGACCTATTAGGAGATCATAACGGAATCGGGGGTAGCTGCCTCGAACTCAAATGAATAAAAATGCAAAAAATAGAATTTTAAGTATGAATAGAATGTCTCTGTTGAAAAAGAATGTTTGTCTTCCGCCAAAAAATAGGATAGCTGAAAAAAGTCTCATAACAAGGATGTTGGCGTATTCGGCAAGAAAGATTAAGGCGAATCCGGCAGAGCCATATTCAATATTAAAGCCGGATACCAATTCTGATTCTCCTTCCGCGAAGTCAAAAGGAGCACGGTTGGTTTCTGCGACGCAAGTGACGAATCAAATAAAAGAAACGGGAAGTATAAGGAATCTTAGTCAGATTAGTCTTTGTGATTCTTTTACTTCAAAGAATCTAAATCTACCAATTAAGAAGAGAGGAAACAGGAGGATAAGGGCTATGCTTACTTCATAAGAAATGGTTTGCGCAATGGCACGGAGGCTTCCTAGAAGTGCATATTTTGAGTTAGAGGATCAACCTGCTAGAAGAGTTCCATATACATTGAGACCTGATACACATAGGAAGAACAAGATTCCTCATTTAAAATAATTTGTAGAATATAGTCTGGGGTATAGTTGTCATAGCAGAAGGGCTAAAATGAAGCTAAAGATTGGGGCAATAAAGTAGGGAGAATAGTTGGCTATTGCCGGCTTGGCGATTTCTTTTGTGAGTAGCTTCGCGGCGTCTGCGAGTGGTTGAGGGAGGCCGGCAATACCTACCTTGTTTGGGCCTTTTCGAATTTGGATATACCTTAAGCCTTTTCGTTCTAATAATGTAAAAAAAGCGACTGCTAATAATACGCAAATATAGGCGATTAAGGAAGAGAGTAAGGATAAATACATTATAAAAGGAAGAGGTAAAAATCTACATAATTAGATCCTAAGTCTAATGCACTAATCTGCCACTTTTATTTAAGATATAAAGAAAAGAAATTTATTCTTTATGTTTAGGGCTTAAACCTAATGCACTAATCTGCCATCTTTATCTCGAGGTAAATATTAATGTAGGAATTATATGGTTTCGTTATATAATAAAATTTATTTTAATTCGGTCCTTTCGTACTAGAATTAATTTGAGAATTAAAGATAGAAACTGACCTGGCTCACGCCGGTCTGAACTCAGATCATGTAGAATTTTAATGGTCGAACAGACCAACCCTTGAAGGCGGCTGCACCTGTCAGGATATTCTAGTCCAACATCGAGGTCACAAACCTTTTTTTCGATAAGAGCTCTCAAAAAAGATTATGCTGTTATCCCTACGGTAACTAATTCTTTTAATCACAATGGGTTGTGGATCTTTTGTATAATAAGTTAAGATTGAAAAGAAGCTTTGTTTGTTCCTTAGTCGCCCCAACCAAAATTTTCTATGAAAAGAAGTCTAAGTTTATAGTTTCATAATGACATAGATAATTTTAAAGCTCGATAGGGTCTTCTTGTCTATTAATTTTATTTAGATTTCTTCATCTAAAAAATAAGTTCCATGGATTTCTGTAGAGACAGCTGAGCCCTTGTCAAACCTTTCATACTAGCCCTCAATTATAGGGCAAATGATTATGCTACCTTTGCACGGTCAGAGTACCGCGGCCGTTGAATACTTACGTATCACTGGGCAGGTCAGACTCTTTATAAGTAATATTTCAAAGAGCCATGTTTTTGATAAACAGGCAGGGCTAAGAGTTTGCCGAGTTCCTTTACAGAAATTTCAGGTAAGAAGTTTTTATAGATCAAAATATATATTAATATTGAATAAGATAAAAGGTTGTCAGGTGGTAGTACTCATCTTAACATAAAGATTAATCTTTGGTGATTTAGATTATTTCTCTTGGTATAAAATATAGAGATATCATACTTTAAACTTGCTTATAAATTATAACAAATTTAAGGATTTTAGCTATTTTCAAGCTTAAATTTAAATTGAATGTATTATATAGAATTTATTTTTGAGCTTATCCTCAAAAATATGGCTATTATAAAGATATTTTAAAGTGGAGGTTTTAAAATATCTAATATAATTTGACACTTCTATGTCTTTTAAGAGAAACTAGCTATCGCCTAATACGAATAAAATTTCATTTCTTCCTTATTTTATGGGGAAATTTTTGCTACAATTAGCCCCATACTGCTAATACAGATAAACAAGGTTGCACATTAGGATTCGAGAGGTTCTAATTTAGATTAATAGATCTAGTTAAGCCATGATACAAAAGGTACGCAGCTTAAGGGCTACTTGGTTGAAATTGATTACTATATTCCTTTACAGTACTTTTATGGATTGTGTAAGTATCTACTAGGATTTAATCTCCTTTACTAAGTAAGAGGGATGTTTCGTTTAGTGTAGTTTAAGTTTATAATTTAAAATCCTTTGACTGGGTGAAAAACGGCTCACATTGAGAGCATTATTTCAGTGTAAGTGAAATGCATTAGATTTATGCTACATTTTTCATTTAGGGGCAACTTCCATTACCCCTACTATGTTACGACTTATCTCATTTTTCAACGAGAGCGACGGGCGATGTGTGCACGCTTCAGAGCTTAATTCAAGGCATTTAGCTGCTAAGCTTTACTTTCAAGTCCGCCTTCAAAAACTTGTTAGAGATTAAATTCGTAGTTATAAGTTTTAATTGTAACCCATCTACTCCTTTTCATAGGCTGCACCTTGATCTGACGTGAAAATTAATTTATTTAGTTGCTAACTTCTTTGTTTTTAAAAGTTACCTGACGACGACGGTATACATACTGGTTGCAAGAAAAGGTGAGGTTGGTTCGTGGACTGTCGATTACGAGACAGGTTCCCCTGAGAAGTCTAAAGCACCGCCAAGCTCTTTGAGTTTTAAACTTGGTGTTCGTAGTACTCTGGTAAAAGAATTGATTTATAGCTAAGAATAGTAGGGTATCTAATCCTAGTTTCCCTCTTAGGTTTCGTGGCGTCAGTATACATAAAGTTTATATAGATCTTAAAAGAATAAATGATGAATTGCAAATTTTACTTTTTATCCAGCAATATTAAGAGCTAAGAGTGAAGCTATATGAATTTATTACTTAACCACCTTTTTACCTTAAGGTATATAACTTGGTTCTTTGGTATAACCGCGGATGCTGGCACCAAATTGACCGGACCTAAAAACTTATCTAATGCAGACTTTCGTCTCTTTATTAATATTAGACACTGGTGTTAGTGAGCGGGGCTTATAGTATCATTAAATATATAATACTTTTGAAACTTAAAGAGCGGGCTTTTTCAGCGTAGCTCAATAAAGTTTTTAGTACTCACCGCTGTGAAAGTAAACCATGTGTAGTCTTTTGTTATTATTATATAAAAGAGTCAGAGCCAAGCTCTAGAAATTAAAGTAACTGAGATGTGAAATTTAATTGGCCATTGGTTGATTTTTAAGAGCGTAATGTTTTTTGTTAAATTGTGTTTTTGTGGTGTAATAGTTGCACGTTAGATTTTCATTCTAAAGGGGTAGATTAATCTATCAAAAATAGATATAAATTGAAAATATAATTAAGATTAGAATAACATAGAGAAAAAGTTTTAATCTCTTGAGTATGAGATAGTACAGTTGCCTTCCAAGCAGAAAGATTAATAAAATTTAAAAGAGATAGAAAGTTTGTTTACATAGCGGTGTTAGGGCACGAAGAATTTTGATTTCTTTGGAGAGGGTCGTTTCCTCCTAGTAAAGATTTTAAGTTAATAAAAACTGTGAGCCTTCAAAGCTTGAAATAAGAAAGAATTCTTAAATCTTGACCCGCTATAGTTTATAAAAAACATTGAATTGCAAATTCAGGAAAGAAAGTTGATTTCTGGCGAGTTGCTTGTTTGATGGCTGAGTTAATTAAGCGGTAGACTGTAGATCTATTTACGGAGTTAAGTCTCCTCAACAAATTTGTAAAATAAGCTAAAGACTAAGCTGTTGGGTTCATACCCCAAAAATGAACATGAGTTCTTTTACAAGTAATTGTTATATTTAGTTTTAATTATAGATATTAGTGAGGGTGCTCATCTGAATAAAGAGTAATTAATAAGCAAAAAATGTAAGCTTGAATAATGCCAATACCGAATTCGAAAATTGTGTAGAGAACTTGAATCGAAATTAGTAAAAGTATTGAAAATATGCCTGTGGCGAAGAATCTTGCTGTTATGTAGTTTCCAACTAGAGTTAAGACAATGTGGCCTGCACTTATGTTTGCTATTAATCGGACGGATAGAGTAATGGGTCGGACTAAAATCCTAACTGTTTCGATTAATACTAAGAATGGATTTAGTGGGGCAGGGGCTCCTATTGGTAGTAGGCCTGCAACAACTGAACTTGGGTTAAAAAAGACAGCGGAGACTAGAAGGCTAAGTCATAGTGGAAGTCCTAGAGATAGTGAGACGGCTAGGTGGCTTGTAGGGCTAAAAACATAAGGGATTAGGCCAGCTAAGTTTATAAAGATAAGAAAGAGAAATAGGCCGGTAATTACGTTTAAGAAGCCCCCTAAGCTAAGTCCGAAAGACCGGAATACTTGACTTGAGATTGTGTCTTTGAAAACATTAATAAGGGTTGTTCATCGAGGAGTGGCAATTCAGTAGTTTGAGCTAAAAATTAAAATAATAACTAAAGAAAAAGCCCATATTAGGATATAAAGGGATATGAAAACTTGATTGTTATCGTCAAAGGAGGAGAAAATGTCTACTAGCATTCTTATTTATATATATTATCAATTTCATTTATTTTCTTTTACTGCCGAAGCATCTGAGTTTTTGGCTGAAAAATATAATTTTTTGGATCATCAAATTAAGATAGAGACAGAGAGAACAGTGACTCAAAAGAGAGTAAATAAAAGGATTCAATTTAGGGGGGATAATTGAGGCATGCGAAAAATACTAAATTTACATTAGTAATTTAAGACTGACAATCTTAGGTTATAGTTTAACTAATTTTTCTAAGGTTTATTCAGAAACATGGACTACTCATTCCATAAAGTTTTTAAGTGGGACAGCTTCTACTACAATGGGCATAAAAGAATGGTTTGCCCCACAAATTTCAGAGCATTGACCATAAAATACTCCGGGATACTTAATATAGAAACTAAGTTGGTTCAAACGGCCTGGTACGGCGTCAGCTTTGATTCCTAGGGATGGGACCGTTCAAGAGTGAATGACGTCAGCTGACGTTACTAGCACTCGGATATCTGTTTGTGTAGGAAGTACGACTCGGTGATCAACTTCTAGTAGGCGGAAGTCACCGCTTTCTAGTTCGTTTGTAGGTACTATATAAGAATCAAACTCAATATTTAAAAAGTCGGAGTATTCGTAACTTCAATATCATTGGTGCCCGATTCTTTTTACTGTTAGGCTGCAGTCCCCTACTTCGTCCAGAAGGTATAGAAGGCGAAGAGAGGGTAGGGCTAAGAAAATTAGAATAATTGCTGGGATAATAGTTCAAATGGTCTCAATTTCTTGGCCTTCGACCAAAGATCGGCAAGTATATTTGTTTAATATAAGAGAGAGGGCAGCATAGCCGACTAGGCTGATAATTATGACTAAAATTATTATAGCGTGATCGTGGAAGAAGATTAGCTCTTCTATAAGTGGGGAAGCGGCATCTTGAAATCCTAATTGACCTCATAAGCTCATATCTTAAAGTTTTAAGGTTAAATTATGTAAAGAATTAATTATCTTGCAACTAAAGCTCCTGTTTCAGGAGCGTTGTGGAAGTCAGCAGGTAGGATGTTGTCCCACTCTAAGGCGGTGCTTAGGTGGGTGCTTCAAACAACGCTACGTTGAGAAATTAAAGCTTCTCAGACGATTACCATAAAATATAGGACTGCAACAAAAGAAATCATTGATCCAATTGATGAAATAACGTTTCATTTTGTGTAGCAATCTGGGTAGTCTGAGTAACGACGTGGCATTCCGCTGAGCCCTAAGAAGTGTTGAGGGAAGAAAGTGACGTTAACACCAACAAATATAATATAGAAGTGGGCTTTTGTTCATCGAGAATGAAGTGTAACACCACTTAAAAGAGGGAATCAGTAATTGAAAGCCGCAAATAAGGCAAAAACTGCTCCCATGGAAAGGACATAATGGAAATGGGCTACGACATAATAGGTGTCGTGAAGTATAATATCTAAGGACGAGTTTGATAGCACAATGCCTGTTAGGCCCCCGACAGTGAATAAGAAAATGAAGCCTAGAGCTCAAAGCATTGGTGTTTCATACTTGATTTTAGCTCCATGAATTGTTGCTAATCAACTGAAAACCTTAATTCCTGTTGGTACGGCAATGATTATTGTGGCGGCTGTAAAATATGCTCGCGTATCTACGTCCATCCCCACTGTGAATATGTGATGAGCTCATACGATAAAACCTAGGACTCCAATTGCTAATATAGCATAGATTATTCCTAAAGTTCCAAAGGTTTCTTTCTTTGAGGAGTAATGACTGACAATATGAGAAATTATACCGAAGCCGGGAAGAATTAGAATATAGACTTCTGGATGGCCAAAAAATCAAAATAGATGTTGATAGAGAATAGGGTCTCCACCTCCTGCTGGATCAAAGAATGCAGTATTAAAATTTCGGTCAGTAAGAAGTATAGTAATTGCACCAGCTAAAACTGGAAGGGATAGAAGAAGGAGAATAGCTGTAATTTTTACTGATCAAACGAAAAGAGGTAGACGTTCAAATTGCATACCTCGTCATCGTATATTGATAATAGTTGTAATAAAATTTACAGCCCCCAAAATAGAGGATACACCAGCTAGGTGTAAGGAGAAAATTGCTAAGTCTACAGATCCACCAGCATGGGCCAAGTTTCCTGCCAGGGGAGGGTAAACTGTCCATCCTGTTCCAACGCCACTTTCTACTGCAGCTGAAGAGAGTAAAAGAAGTAATGCTGGAGGAAGAAGTCAGAAGCTTATATTATTTAATCGAGGAAATGCTATATCGGGCGCACCTAGTATTAGGGGGACCAATCAATTTCCGAAGCCTCCAATTATCATTGGTATAACTAGAAAAAAAATTATAACAAATGCATGGGCTGTAACAATAACGTTATAGAGTTGATCGTCTCCTAAGAGAGCCCCAGGTTGTCCTAATTCAGCTCGAATTAAGAGACTTAAGGCTGTACCTACGAGTCCTGATCATATACCAAATAAAATATATAATGTTCCAATGTCTTTATGATTTGTTGAAAATAACCAACGCAT